CTTTTTACTAATGAATCGATATTCAAAATCATTCCATTCGGAATCCCTTGCTTTATCAAAGCGACGGACTTCTAAATTCTCATAGGGCCCCCCCGGAATTCCTTCCAGAGCCTGTTGAATAATTTTTATGGATTCCGCCATTTCACTGATTCGTACTAAATAACGAGCTAATGAGTCTCCTTCTTTTTGCCATTGGACTTCCCAATCGAATTCATCGTAACACTCATAATGATCAACTTTACGAAGATCCCATTGCATTCCGGAAGCTCGTAGCATTGGTCCTGATAAACCCCAATTTATTGCTTCCTCTCCACCAATAATGCCCACTCCTTCAACTCGTTCCAAAAAAATGGGATTCCGCGTAATAAGCTTTTGATATTCAACAACTCCTGTTAAAGAATAATCGCAGAAATCCAAACATTTATCTATCCAGCCATGAGGTAGATCAGCAGCTACTCCCCCGATACGGAAATAATTATGCATCATTCGCATACCTGTGGCAGCTTCGAATAGATCATATAGCAATTCCCTCTCTCTGAAAATATAGAAGAAAGGAGTCTGTGCACCGATATCCGCCATAAAAGGCCCAAGCCATAACAAATGAGAAGCTATACGACTCAACTCCAGCATAATGACTCTGATATAGCTGGCTCTTTTAGGTACTTGAATATTTCCCAATTGTTCTGGTGCATTTACCGTTATTGCCTCTGTGAACATAGTAGCTAAATAATCCCAACGTGTTACGTAAGGTAGATACTGTATAATTGTTCGGTTTTCCGCAATTTTTTCCATCCCTCTGTGTAAATAACCCAATACGGGTTCACAATCAATAACATCTTCACCATCTAGAGTAACGATGAGTCGAAGAACACCATGCATTGATGGGTGGTGAGGACCCATATTGACTATCATGAAGTCTTTTCTTATATCCGGTACAGTCATATGTTTTCTTCCCCGATTCATTATTTCATGAATTGCTGAAAACGAAACGAGGTTCATCAAAATTCAAGATCTAATAAAGCAAATAATTCAAACGAATTTTCAAATTAACGAGTTTTTGGTTCCCGAATATCCAACTGATCAATTAATTCTTTATAACGTACTCTATTTTTCTTTGACAAATAAGCCAGTATACGTTGACGTTTTCCCAGAATTTTCCGCAGACCTCTCTGGGATAAATAGTCTTTTCTGTGCAATTCCAAATGTGAAGTAAGTCTCCGTATCTTATTGGTGAAACTGAATACTTGAAATTCAACAGACCCTTTGTTTTTTTCTTTTTCTTCTTGCGGAATAACTGAGATGAATGAATTTTTTACCATAAAAAGAATTCTTCTCTCTCTCTTTTTTTTCTTTCTTTTCCACAGATATGGATTTTACCGATCAGGAATAATGATAATGCCAGTCATTTAGATCTGGTACACACAATAAAATAATCTGGATTTATTCATAGACTACTTTACTATCGAATCCAATTTTCAATTGGATTCGATAGAAGGAGATGGTACATTTCTACACCCACAAAAGGGAATGATTGGGACTTAAGAAAATTCTGCCGATTCATTCCTAGATCCAATTGATATGATACATCATTGAATCAGTATCATGTATCAGAATCTAATGTAACACAACGTGTGTGTACATTTGTATACCTTTATATACCGGATATGACACGTGATATAGATATATAGGAAATCCACCATCAACTAATTCTGACTCGTGGATACATATGTATCCTTGACATACTGAAACGACTGCCATTATTGGTATTAAACCAGTAGCGATTCATACAAGCTAAATCTTCTAATCGATAATTGGGCCAAAGAAACAATTTGAATTGGATAAATTCATTTATATCTGTATCAAAATGCTTGTCCTCATCCAAAAATTGCACACAGTTCCTTACGTTGTTGCCATTGAAAAATACTGAATTTCTATTCACAACATTCTCATTCTCGGAATTCAAACAAATTAGAATTCTCAATTCTCTACGACGTCTAGGAGATGGAATATTTTCAGGAACAAGCAAAGCATAATTATTTTCATCTCCATTCACAAGTACCTTTCCATGTTGTGCAATGGATCTATCGAAATAATCTTCATCAACATATTTTTTTTCTCGGCATATTCGATTAGTTTGGTACTTATTCTTATGGACCAATGAAATACTTATGGTTTGATACATAATCCATTGTCCATCCCATTTTATAGACAGACGAGCCGGTTCGATAATCAATATTCCCCTTTTTATCAATTCTGTAAGAGTTAGATCCTTCTGAATCAGCATTACATCCAGGCGCATTTCTCCTCTTTGAATAGAGGATATAGCAATTTCCCTTGGATTTATCAGCCTAAGCAGGAGACAATATACCTTGATATTATTTAGAATTCTTTGATTCAAAGGATCAGCCCATCTCAATTGAAAAAGCAAATACCTTTTCAGGAAGAAATCTAGTTCCGCTTCCTTATTGCTCTTGGATTGTCTTTTCTTTCTACGTTTTTTAATGTCTGATTCCGCGGAATCTTTTTCAAGATCTTTTTGTCGGTTTCGTGGATCTGATCCAAGATTCCCTTGACCCAGCTCTTCTTTTTCTTCTTGATTTCGATTCTCTAATTCAAGATATTCTTTTTGATTAGATGATAGACGAAAATCCTTTTTTTGATTTCTGTTGATGTTTTTATTTTCACTAATGTTTTCATTTCCATTCAAATTGAAAATAAGTAATTTGATTGGTATGATCCACGGTTTAATCTTATATGCATCATAAAGTAGCACAAATTCTGAGAAGAACCAGGGTTCTAGATTCGATATGGGACGATGTAGCATTTCTTCATTCATTCCCATCCAATCAAAAAAAAACCTTTTTTTTTGATTGGATGGGTTGATTTCTTGATGAATCGTGAGATAAAAAAGATCTTTCTTATCAATTATTTGATAATCATTAGTCCCAGTCTTAGTATTTTTATTAATGTTGGTTCCAGTATCTATATCGGTCCAAGTCTCAATATCGATATTCTTTCTAAGAAAAAAATTGAGAATTCTCCACTCCAAATATTTTCTATCCGGATTTTTCCCCGTATCAATAATAGACCCTTCCCCTAGATAATCATTAATAGCTATACCCCCGGGTACATAAAATGATTCGGGTTTAGGCATGTTGTAATTATATGGAATCTCTCGGTCTCCATTTACTTGGAATGGCGATCCATAAATATATGAGTCCTTCCTGTCTTCATAATGAATATATTTATGTGATAAAAGATCATATCTGTAGTGTTTTTTAAATTTTTCTTTTTGACTCGGTAATGAGTTCACTACATAATTATTTTGTTTCTCGTAATGAATTAATTGGTCTTTTTCCTTTTCATATGAATCTTTTTTTGAGTCTTTATTTTGAATCATACGACGTTGATTGACTCTATTTCGCCATTTTTGCGGTACTAATTTAGACCATCTAGTCTGAGATAAATTGTATTGATAATGACCCCTTAACCAATTTTTCCATTCATTCATTCCAGAATTCGGAAGTTTCTTAGACCTTGATTTGGCATCCAATATTCCTCGTGTTCCAAAATGGTCCTTTATTCTATCCTTAAGAAAAAGATATGCTCCGCGATATTGAAGTACAGATCTCAAGTAATACTTATTAATAATTTGGATTTGTGATAAATTGTAAAATACATATGCTTGGGACAAGGAAGATAAGTCACAATAAATCTGTGATTTATTATTACTAATATTAGAAAGAGACTTTTTTATAGTCGAAATAAAGTGAATTGCATTTTGATTTGTTTCATCAATTCCTTCTTTATTTCTTTCATCATTGGAAATGTCTTTGTCGATAATTTTTTTTGTTGATTCAAATTCAAGGAAAAGTTGTGCATTTATTCTGGGAATATTAATGTTACATAGAAAGATATCCATATAGATTCTTTCAATGAAAGATTTCATAAAATAGTGCCATTTACGTATTAATCGGGCACCTCCTCTTTTTGATATCTGCCAAATATGTTTCTGTGATTCCGATCTTTTATCATCACAACCTGTCTCGTTAGGACTAATCTTTCTATTTGGAGTTAGAAATACTTTTCTCTTGTCTTTTGTAATCCTTTCTATTTTATTTTGGATTGTGGTTGTCCTATCAGCCAGATCCTTCATTTTTTTTTCTGTCAGTGAATAATTTGTCCAATCCACAGATCTAATTTGAATGATCGATTCATGGTTAATCTTATTACTAATTATAGAATCTTTTCTATTTTCATTTGGTTCATATACTTTCCTCAATCCAAATAAGAAAATTAGATTTACTTTTGCAAACTCTTTTATTATTCTTTTTATAAATAGAACTGTTTTGAGAATCCATCTTGTTTTTTCTTTTAAGACCCTTAGAAACCATTTTTTTCTTTCTCCTAAAGCTCTTAGAACTAGAAAACATTTCTTTTTCACTTTTCTAATTTTTTTTTCGAGTTCTTTCCAAATGGGGTCAAAAAACGAAGGTCCTTTTCGGGGAGAACCAAAGGGTAGTTCAGTTTCCATCCCCCAGACTGTTAAAAAACCAAAATTTTCTTTTTTTCCTTTCTTTTTCATTCGATCTCTATGATCGAATCGTAGCTTAGATCTGTGCCAAGGTTTCAGACAGAAGGGAAATAGGATCTTTATTTGAATACCGTCTGTTAGCCAGTCTTTCGGAAATTCTGTTTCTGATAATTGAACACCATTATAGGTGCATTTAACATGCATTTCTCTATTCCACTCCTTCCAATCCTCGTACCACTCGGGGAATTGAAATAATAACATACGGCCGAGATTTTTAGCTATTATCAATGAAGGCAATACGATGTATTTTCTAAGAATCGATTGTGTTACTAACATAGAACCTCTTATTGCTTGAGCAAATAGAATAGTATCCCAATTTTCTGCTATTGCTATCCGTTCATTCTCTTCCTGTTTCTCCTCCTTTGTTTTTTCCTTTTCTTTTGCCTCTTTTTCCTCAGAATCCGAA